TGGGTTTTGGAGACCCACGTTCTACCAAACTGAACTAAGAGCGCTTTTCTTATCACAAAAAATAAGACTGTAAGAAAAAATATTCTTTGTTTTTAACTCCACCACGTCTTCAATGCCTATGTTATCAATATTATCAATTATCAATATTATCATATTTTATATGATATAATAAGATATGATATAAATTAAAGATTAGGTATGTCCAATTTTAATTGATTTCAATTGAACCTTTGTTATTACTCAGAAGCGAAACAAAAATAATAGGTAGTAAAATCAAATAATAGGTAGGGATGACAGGATTTGAACCCGCGACATTTTGTACCCAAAACAAACGCGCTACCAAGCTGCGCTACATCCCTTTCAATTGGCCTACAATGTCATTGTAGAGAATCCCCGAATTGTTTTCTATATACGTATTTCATTTTCTTTATTGATTGAGATACCCAACTTATCTTGTCATTTCTGCATCTCATATCATATAATATATAATAATAATGAACTTATAGACATGTGAAAAATCAAATTGAAAACTCGCCATAAATTTGGCAAATACTTGGGCGGAAAGGGGTGTATTTTGTTATTTTCATTAATAATGAAATTAAGAAAAGAAAAATCTTATCTATCAAATCCTTGTTCATTTCAAATTGAATTAGGAGTTTCGCGTACAAAACAAATAAAAGTGGCCCTTAATCACATATAAAATCACATATAAACCGAATCATATATGTATTATCATTATGTATTACAAGAAAAATTCTTTATTACAATTCCAATAAAGAAGGGGGGTTTTAAATGCGAAATCTAAAAACATATCTATCCGTGGCGCCAGTAATAAGTACTCTATGGTTCAGTTCTTTAGCGGGTTTGTTAATAGAGATCAATCGTTTTTTCCCAGATGCGTTGACATTTCCCTTTTTTTCATTCTAGTTATTAACACGGGGGGTGAGGAAGATTAGAGATACAATGAAATATCTGTGAATACTACCTCCCCTCTTTGTTTTATTCGAATAAGTTCGAAAAGAAAAAGAATAAAAGTCAATTATCTCCTCAGCGAACCTCATAACTTGAGGGCGGGCTTAAAGTAAATTACCTTCAATTTAATTAAGAGATTAAGAGAACAGAAGTGCAAATGCGGTTTGGGCAACAGTATCATACAAGATGTTTAACAAAAATGCAAATATTGTACTGCAATTTGAATCGAAACTTCTAATGTAAATTACACATGGACGTTGGACACTCCTTGCATTTGACTTTGATTCACTTAGATATACTATGTATAATCTAATTGAAGATCATTGTAGCACCTATTTTAACTATATTGGTTGCAACAAAATCTTTCATAATTGGATTTCGAGTTAGCAACTTCTATTTTTTTCATTCCTTTCTTCGTCGTTTCGGATCGGAAAATCAAAGATTTGAGTGAATAAAAAAACCAAAAGGAGATTCATGAAAAAGGATAAAGATGCCCGAGTACGGGTTATTTTGGAATGTAACAGTTGTCTTAGAAATAGTGTTAATAAGAAATCTAGAGGCATTTCCAGATATATTACTCAAAAGAATCGACACAATACACCCAGTCGATTGGAATTGAGAAAATTCTGTCCCTATTGTTACAAACATACAATTCATGCAGAGATACAGAAATAGATAGAATCGATTATGTACATGTCACCTTTACAAATCAAAAAGGACAATAAAAATCAATATATATATATATATATATATATATATATATATATCATATATTAATACATATTTAACATATTTAAATAGAAATATCATATATTAATACATATTTAACATATTTAAATAGAAATATCATATATTAATACATATTTAACATATTTAAATATTTAAATAGAAATATCATATATTAATACATATTTAACATATTTAAATATTTAAATAGAAATATCATATATTAATACATATTTAACATATTTAAATATTTAAATAGAAATATCATATATTAATACATATTTAAATAGAAATATAGAAACAAGCAAAATTCGATTTCTTAATTAGAAATAATTCTCATTAGCCCATCTGGTCGAACGAAATCGAATTTTCGAAATAAAATATTTTTGAAATCAAATAGAGGAAAATATTTTTGAAATCAAATATAGGAGAGACAAACCATGGATAAAAACAAACGACTTTTTCTTAAGCCCAAGCGGTCTTTTAAGCCCAAGCGGTCTTTTAAGCCCAAGCGGTCTTTTAAGCCCAAGCAGTCTCATCGTAGGCGTTTGCCTCCGATCAAAAGAATTGACAACAGAATTCATTTGGATTTTAAAAATCTAAATTTTCTTAGCCGATTTATTAGTAAACAAGGAAAAATATTATCTAGACGGGTAAATAGATTGACTTTAAAACAACAACGATTAATTACTCGTAGTATAAAACGAGCTCGTATTTTAGCTTTATTCCCCTTTGTTAATAATGAAAATACAAGAAGATCTCAAAAAGGCAACAAATGGGGCTATAGGCCTACCGATCTTAGAGTCAAAAAGAAAAAAAACCAATCAAAAGATCAACGAAATCAAAAAAATACAAATCAAAAAAATACAAATCAACCAAATAGAAATCAACCAAATACAAATCTAAAAAATAGAAATCAACCAAATAGAAATCAACCAAATACAAATCAACCAAATACAAATCTAAAAAATACAAATCAACCAAATACAAATCTAAAAAATACAAATCTAAAAAATACAAATCAACCAAATACAAATCTAAAAAATACAAATCAACCAAATACAAATCAAAAAAATAGAAATCAACCAAATACAAATCAAAAAAATACAAATCAACCAAATACAAATCTAAAAAATAGAAATCAACCAAATACAAATCAAAAAAATACAAATCAACCAAATACAAATCTAAAAAATACAAATCAACCAAATACAAATCAACCAAATACAAATCAAAAAAATACAAATCAACCAAATACAAATCAACCAGATACAAATCTAAAAGATCGAAATCAAAAAAATAGAAATCAAAAAGATACAAATCTAAAAGATCGAAATCAACCAGATACAAATCTAAAAGATCGAAATCAACCAAATAGAAATCAAAAAGATAGAAATCAACCAAATAGAAATTTACAAGATCGAAATCAACCAGATAGAAATCAACCAGATAGAAATCAACCAGATCGAAATCAAAAAGATAGAAATCAACCAGATAGAAATCAAAAAGATAGAAATGAAAAAGACCAATCAAACGGCAATTGAGGTTTTGTTCGAAAAATCCGAGAATCCAGATTTTTTTGTCGTGGTGTAAAAAAAACGAATTAGGGAAGAATCAAACTCTTTTTTTATTGAATGTTTTTGATCATATTATCACCATATTTTATCATACTCATCTCTATTCTACGTTCCCGTAATTCATTCTCCAACTCGAAGGAATTCTATGGAAAATATTCCAAAGGATTCCTTCGAATCTCCTTATTTTATTTTAAGATGTCATTAGAAATGATAGAAAGACAATTCCTATTTAATATAGCTAGTTGTGCAAGGATTTTACGATTAAGAAGCAACTGTCCTCTGTACAGCTTGTTTATTAATCTACTAAAACTATAGAATCCCGGATTTTCTCGAATTTCTTCATTTATACGAGTGATCCACAAGTTGAATAATCGTTTTTTGTTGAATAATAGTTCGAGTAAGTTTTGAATGAGTCCCGCGAAAATCTGATGTGAAAAAACGCATTTTTGTTCTACGCTTGTGAGCTATATATCCTCGGCTAATCCGGGTCATTGAATAAACGAAATTTTGATGAATAATTAATTGAGTTCTTTTTTTTTTCAGTTATTTTATTCCCTTCCACTTTTCTAGAATAAAAAAAAGATTCTTCCAATGTATAAAATAAGAATTCCAACAGCTTTTGCTACTCTAACCTTCCTAGCCACGATTTTTTTTCTTTTTTTTTTTTAGACATTTCGCCTCGAAATAAGAAATTGTATTGATACCTAGTATCAAACAAAAACTGAATATAATAAATAACAATTAAGTAGTAAATAGAAATAAGTAGTAAATAGAAATGGATAAAGAAATCGTGGGTTCCTTCGTTTCTATGGTTATTTCTTAAACGGTGAGGTCTTCCCTATACACCGGAGCCCTCTCCTTTCCTTTAATAATCATTTAATCGATACTATTGTTAACTTGTACAGTTCGCGCTTTTTTGGCTCTACCCAGAAATTATCCAGTAATAGGTCTTTCACAACGAGATCTATCTATACAGTAACGGTATTAAATTATGAAGATTTGCTGATTAGCTGACCCTGTTAGTCCGTTCTTGCAAGAGTAGAGGCATAAATTTGCGGCCTTTTCCTTTTTTTTAATAAGATTTCCCCTGCTTAACGGCTAATCATTTGCTACCAATGGGGAATTCTTTCACATTTTCATTTTCAAATGGAAATGATTGAATTTTCACTAATAGAAACCATAAATTTGATACACAAAAGAAGGATATGATAGATCTTTTTTTTTAGATAGTGTTTTAGATATTAGATAGTGAAGGGGTTTCTACCATTCTATCCTATTCATCGGTATTGACGCGAATAGTGGAAAATTTGTTTCCTTTCTTTTATTCCAATCCACAATCCGAACGAGTCGCACATACAACCGAGTACATATTCCTCGGCGCTGAGGACATCCTCTAAGAGCGGGGGTTTTGGAGGCATTTCTGATTGGCTGTCTTGCCTTTCTAATAAGTTGTTTAACGGTTGGCACGATTCATCATATGCATAATGGGTTGGTTTAGGCCGCTCCTAACCAGCTGATTATTCAGAGGATTTGGAATTTTTTCTATATTAACATTCTATTAATCTATTAATTTGAATAGAATAAAATATGAAACCCCAACCCCAACCCCAACCACGATTTGTATGAAATCCCTGTTATTTTTTATGTAACTCCTATAAGATCAAGAATCCCACCTTTCTATATAATCAAATCAATAATTCCATGAGTTTTGGCTTCTGTTGCTGA